ATGATAAAATTTTTAATAATAATAATATTTATAATACCTATATGTTTTATAAAAAATATATTTTGAATGGTTCAAATAATATTATTTTTTATAATGTTTTTATTTATAAATTTGACAATAAGATTTGGTTTATTTTGTAATATAAGATATATAATATCTTGTGATATCATATCTTATGGTTTAATTTTATTAAGAATTTGGATTTCTGTATTAATAATTATAGCTAGAGAAAATGTATTTAAAAGAAATTTTTATATTTCGTTTTTTTTATTTAATGTTATTTTTTTATTAATTATATTATATTTAACTTTTAGTGTTATAAATATATTTATATTTTATTTATTTTTTGAAGGAAGATTAATTCCTACTTTAATATTAATTATTGGATGAGGTTATCAACCTGAGCGTATTAAAGCTGGAATATATTTATTATTTTATACTTTATTTGTTTCTTTACCTTTATTAATGGGAATTTTTTATATTTTTAATGAAATAAATAGAATAATAATTTATTTTTTAAAATTTATAAATATAAATATATATTTACTATATTTTTCTATAATTATAGCATTTTTAGTTAAAATACCTATATATTTTGTTCATTTATGATTACCAAAAGCTCATGTTGAAGCTCCTGTATCTGGGTCTATAATTTTAGCTGGTATTATATTAAAATTAGGGGGGTATGGGATATTACGTTTAATGATTTTTTTACAACAAATTAATTTAAAATTAAATTATATTAGAATTGTAATTAGATTAATTGGTGGATTTTATATTAGATTAAAATGTTTTTGTCAAGTTGATATTAAATCTTTAATTGCTTATTCTTCTGTTGCTCATATAAGATTAGTTATTAGAGGTATTATAATTATAAATTATTGGGGATTTTTAGGTTCTTATATTATAATAATTGGTCATGGTTTATGTTCATCAGGTATATTTTGTTTAGCTAATATTAGTTATGAACGTTTACATAGACGAAGATTATATATTAATAAGGGTATAATAAATTTTATACCTTCAATAAGATTATGGTGATTTTTATTAATATCTTCAAATATAGCAGCCCCACCAAGATTAAATTTAATAGGGGAAATTAGATTAATTAATAGATTAGTTAGATGATCTTGATTATCAATAATTATATTAATATTAATTTCTTTTTTTAGTGCTGGTTATAGATTATATTTATATTCTTATGTTCAGCATGGAAAGTATTATTCAGGAATTTATAGATATTATACTGGTGTTTCTCGAGAATATTTAATGTTAATATTGCATTGATTACCATTAAATTTATTAGTAATAAAGATTGATTATAGAATAATTTGATTTTAATTTAAATAATTTAAATAAAATATTGATTTGTGGTGTCAAAAATGTGAATAAAATTTCATTTTAAATTATTAATAATATTAAATATAGAATTTGTTTTGTTTCTTTTTTTTTTTTAATAATAATAAGTTTATTAAATTTTTTTATAATAATTTATTTTATTATAAATAATTTGGTTATTTTTTTAGAGTGGGAGATTATTTCTTTTAATTCTATAAGTATTGTTATGTCAATTTTATTAGATTGAATATCTTTATTATTTATAATATTTGTTTTTTTAATTTCTTCTGTTGTTATTTATTATAGAAAAAGATATATAAGATCAGAATTAAATTTAAGACGTTTTATTATTTTAGTATTATTATTTGTTACTTCAATAATAATATTAATTATTAGTCCTAATATTATTAGAATTTTATTAGGATGAGATGGGTTGGGTTTAGTTTCATATTTATTAGTTATTTATTATCAAAATTTAAAGTCCTATAATGCAGGGATATTAACAGCTTTATCAAATCGAATTGGAGATGTTTTTATTTTATTAATTATTTCTTGAATAATAAATTATGGTAGATGAAATTATATTTTTTATTTAGAATTTATAAAAAATGATTGAGAAATAATAATAATTAGAAGAATAATTATTATAGCAGCTATAACTAAAAGAGCTCAAATTCCTTTTAGTTCATGATTACCTGCTGCTATAGCAGCTCCTACTCCAGTTTCGGCTTTAGTTCATTCTTCTACTTTAGTTACTGCTGGAGTTTATTTATTAATTCGTTTTAATATATTATTATTAGATACTTTTTTTTTAAAAATTTTATTATTATTATCTGGATTAACTATATTTATAGCTGGGGTTAGAGCTAATTATGAATTTGATTTAAAAAAGATTATTGCTTTATCAACTTTAAGACAATTAGGTTTAATAATAAGTATTTTAAGAATAGGATTACCTGATTTAGCATTTTTTCATTTATTAACTCATGCTATATTTAAAGCTTTATTATTCATATGTGCTGGTGTAATTATTCATATAATAAGAGATATACAAGATATTCGGTTTATGGGTGGAATTAGATTTTATATTCCTTTAACTTCTTTATGTATAAATATTTCTAATTTAGCCTTATGTGGTATTCCCTTTTTAGCAGGTTTTTATTCTAAAGATTTAATTTTAGAAATGGTTAGATTTAGAAATTTAAATTTAATAGTTTTTTTTTTATATTATGTTTCAACTGGTTTAACTATATTTTATACTATTCGTTTAATTATATATTTAATAGTTAATGATTTTAATTTAATAAGAGTTTATAATTTATATGATGAAGATTATGTTATGTTAAAAAGTATATTTGTTTTATTATTTATAAGAGTAGTAAGAGGTAGTTTTTTAAGATGAATAATTTTTTCTTACCCGTATATAATTTATTTACCTTTTAATTTAAAAATAATAGTAATTTATGTTAGAATTATTGGAGGGTTAATAGGGTATATAATTAGTAATATGCAAATTTATTCAGTTAATAAGTTTTTAATAACTTATAATTTAAGAAATTTTTTATGTTTAATGTGATTTATACCTAATTTATCGACTTATGGATTAAGATATTATTTTCTTAATTTTGGTCAAAATTTATTAAAAAATATTGATATAGGTTGAAGAGAAGTTTATAGAGGTTGGGGTTTAATAGAAATTATAAAAAAATATTCTATTTTTTATAATTTTTATCAGATAAATAGATTAAAAATTTATTTATTTAGATTTATTATTTGAATAATAATTAGTTTAGTTATATTATTATTAATATTATATTTAAATAGCTTATAGATTAGAGTATAATATTGAAGATATTAGGGAAATAGTTATTATTTTTAAATATTTATAAAAAATGATGATTTTTATTTTTACAATGAAAATGTAAAGTTTTAGTTTAAACTATATAAACAAGAAGAAAGAAGAGAAAAGAAGAAATATTAATGGAATTTAACCACTAAAAATTAAGTTAGCAGCTTATTTTTAAACTTTATATTTCATAAATTTAATTGGAATTAATTATTCAATTTTATCATTAACAGTGATATACCTCTATTTTGGTTTCAATTAATAATTAATTATAATAATTATTTTTAAATAAGGAGTTATTAAACTCATTCTTTTAAGTCGAAATTAAATGCATAATTTTTGCTTCTTATTTATATTTATATATATATATATATATATAAATTATTTAAGATAAATTGTTATTACAATATTTTTTGAATGCAAATCAAATGTTTTAAATTTAAACTATAATCCTGAATATATATATATATATATATAATTTATTTATTTAATTTGTTCAATTTAATATATTTTGATTTCATTCATGGTATAAACCAATAATTAAAATAATTAAAAAGAAAAATCTAATTTTTGTTCATAATATAAAATTTACTATTTTAAATAAAGGGATAATGGGAAAGATTAGTGCAATTTCTACATCAAAAATTAAAAAAATTACTGTAATTAAAAAAAAGTGTAATGAAAAAGGAATTCGTGCAGATGATTTAGGGTCAAATCCACATTCAAATGGGGATGATTTTTCTCGGTCAGTAAATGATTTTTTTGATAGAATAATTGATAAAAATATTATAATATTAGAAATAATTATAATTAAAAAAAAAATATTTATTATAAGAATAATTATTTATATTAAAAATTTTTAAACTTTTTGATTGGAAGTCAAATATACTAAATATATTATATAAATAATTAATTTCCTCATCAGTAAATTGAAATATAAAGGAATAATCAAACTACATCTACAAAATGTCAATATCAGGCTGCTGCTTCAAATCCAAAATGATGGTTTTTAGAAAAATGATTATTTAGATGACGAATTAAGCATACTAATAAAAATAAGGTTCCAATAATAACATGTAATCCGTGAAATCCAGTTGCTATAAAAAATGTTGATCCATAAATTCTATCAGCAATTGTAAAAGGTGCTTCGAAATATTCATAAGCTTGTAAAATAGTAAAATAAATACCTAATATAATAGTAATAAATAATCCTTGAGTTGTTTGAGAATTATTATTTTCTATAAGAGCATGATGAGCTCAAGTAACAGAAACTCCTGAACTAATTAAAATAATTGTATTAAGAAGAGGAATTTGAAATGGGTTAAATGGGGTAATTCTTATTGGTGGTCATATTGAACCAATTTCAATATTGGGAGAAAGGCTTCTATGAAAAAAAGCTCAAAAAAAAGATAGAAAAAAAAATACTTCGGATACAATAAATAAAATTATTCCTCATCGAAGTCCTTTTGTAACTAAAATAGTATGTTTACCTTGGAGAGTTCCTTCTCGACAAACATCTCGTCATCATTGATATATAGTTAAAATAATAATTAAATATCCTAGAATTAATAAATTTATATTAAAATTATGAAATCATTTAACTATACCTGTTACTAAAGTTATAACTCCAATAGCTCCTGTTAAAGGTCAAGGTCTATAGTCTACTAAATGGAATGGATGATTATGTGAAATTTTCATTTGTATTTATTTAAAATTTAATAAATTTTTTAGTTTACTTCTCTAGAATATAATGTTCTTAAAATTGCAATAACATAAGATTGAATAACCGCAACTGCAGATTCTAAAATTAATAATAAAATTTGAATAATTACTAAAAATATAATTATGTAATGATTTATATTTGGACCAGTTCCTCTTAAAAGAGTTATTAAAAGATGACCTGCAATTATATTGGCAGTTAGTCGTACAGCTAAAGTTCCTGGTCGAATAATATTACTAATTGTTTCAATTAATACTATAAAAGGTATTAAAATTGATGGAGTTCCTTGAGGAATTATATGGATAAATATATGTTGAGAATTATTTAATCAACCATAAATTATGAAACTTAATCATAAAGGTAAAGAAATTGATAATGAAAGAGTTAAATGACTTGTTCTAGTAAAAATATAAGGGAATAATCCTAAAAAATTATTAAATAAAACAAATGAAAATATTGAAATAAAAATAAATGTTGATCCTTGGAAATAATTATTTTTTAATAAAGTTTTAAATTCATTATGAAGTTTGGATAGGATAAAATTTCAAAATATAAAATGTCGATTAGGAATTAATCAAAATGAATAAGGAATAAATAAAACTCCTAAAATTGTACTAATTCAATTTAATGAAAGATTGAAAATATTTGTAGATGGGTCAAAAATTGAAAATAAATTACTTATCATTTTCAAATTAAGTTTTTTTTTTTAAAATTTATATTTTTATTATTGTTATTTTTATTAATATTAATGTTATAAATATAATAATTTATAATATTAAAAATTAAGAAAATTAAAATAAAAAAAATAAATGATATTAATCAATTAATGGGTATTATTTGAGGGATAAAAGAATATTACGGTAAGAGTAATAATTTAAATTTGACATATTTATGTTATATTTTAACTAATTCTTTCATTAGAAGTAATTGCTAATTTACTATAAAATGGTTTAAGAGACCAGTACTTGCTTTCAGTCATCTAATGATGAATAATTATTAATTCAATTAATAAAATTTTTAATTGAAATTCTTTCAATTACAATAGGTATAAAACTATGATTTGCTCCACAAATTTCTGAACATTGACCATAAAAAATTCCAGGACGATTAATGAAGAAATTAGTTTGATTTAATCGTCCTGGATTAGCATCAACTTTAACTCCTAATGATGGGACTGTTCATGAATGAATTACATCTGTTGCTGTAACTATAATCCGAATTTGATTATTTATAGGTAAAATAATTCGATTATCTACATCTAATAAACGAAAATTATATGGTTGTAGTTCATTTGAAGGAATTATATATGAATCAAATTCAATATTATGAAAATCTGAATATTCATATCTTCAATATCATTGATGTCCGATTGATTTCAAAGTAATTAATGGATTATTTAGTTCATCTAATAAATAAAGTAATCGGAGAGATGGTAAGGCAATAAAAATTAAAGTAATTGCAGGTAAGATTGTTCAAATTAATTCAATTATTTGTCCTTCTAATAAGAATCGATTAATATATTTGTTAAATAATAATCTTACTATTAAATATCCTACAAGAATAGTAATTATAATTAAAATAATTAAAGTATGATCATGAAAGAAAATAATTTGTTCTATTAAAGGAGAAGCTCCATTTTGTAAATTTAAATTAGATCATGTTGCTATTTCTAAAAAAAGGATAAACCTTTATAAATGGGGTTTAAATCCATTACATATAATCTGCCATATTAGAAATTTCTTAAAATAGGAAGTTCATTATATGAATGTTCAGCTGGAGGAAGGGCTTGATATCATTCAATTGATGAAGATAAATTTAAAGTGAATAAAGCGATTCGTTGATTAATTATTGATTCTCAAATAATAATTAATATAAATATTACAGCTAATAGGGAAATATATGAACCTAATGAAGAAATAATATTTCATGAGATATAAGAATCTGGGTAATCTGAGTAACGACGAGGTATTCCAGCTAATCCTAAAAAATGTTGTGGGAAAAATGTTAAATTAACTCCAATAAATATAATAAAAAATTGAATTTTTAATAAGTAAGGGTTTATACACAATCCTGTAAATAAAGGATATCAATGGATAAAACCCCCTATAATTGCAAATACAGCTCCTATAGAAAGTACATAATGAAAATGAGCTACTACATAATATGTATCATGTAAGGTAATATCAATAGAGGAATTAGATAAAATAACTCCTGTTAATCCTCCTACTGTAAATAAAAATACGAATCCTAATCTTCATAAAATTGATGGGGAATAGTTAATTTGAGTTCCATGGAAAGTTGCTAATCAACTGAAAATTTTAATTCCTGTAGGTACAGCAATAATTATAGTTGCAGAGGTAAAATATGCTCGTGTATCAATATCTATTCCTACTGTAAATATATGATGAGCTCATACAATAAATCCTAATAAACCAATAGCTAATATGGCATAAATTATTCCTAAACATCCAAATGTTTCTTTTTTTCCTCTTTCTTGGGAAATAATGTGAGAAATTATTCCGAATCCTGGTAAAATTAAAATATAAACTTCTGGGTGACCAAAAAATCAAAATAAATGTTGGTATAAAATAGGATCTCCTCCTCCTGCAGGGTCAAAAAATGATGTATTTAGATTTCGATCAGTTAAAAGTATTGTAATAGCTCCTGCTAATACTGGTAAAGATAGAAGTAATAAGAATGCTGTAATTCCTACAGCTCAAACAAATAAAGGTATTTGATCAAATATTAAACTATTTAATCGTATATTAATAATTGTTGTAATAAAATTAATAGCTCCTAAAATTGATGAAATTCCAGCTAAATGTAATGAGAAAATAGCTAAATCAACTGATCTACCTCTATGTGCAATATTAGATGAAAGTGGTGGGTAAACTGTTCATCCAGTTCCTGCTCCGTTTTCTACAATTCTTCTTGAAATTAGAAGAGTTAAAGAAGGGGGAAGAAGTCAAAAACTTATATTATTTATTCGAGGGAAAGCTATATCAGGGGCTCCTAATATTAAAGGGACTAATCAATTACCAAATCCTCCAATTATAATTGGTATTACTATAAAAAAAATTATAATGAAAGCATGAGCAGTAACAATAGTATTATAAATTTGATCATCACCAATTAAAGATCCTGGATTTCCTAATTCAGCTCGAATTAGTAATCTTAATGAAGTTCCTACTATACCAGCTCAAATTCCGAAAATAAAATATAATGTTCCAATATCTTTATGATTTGTTGAGTAAAGTCATTTTCGCATAAAAAAAAATAAATAAAATGGCTGAGGTATAAGCGATAAATTGTAAATTTATTTACGAGAGGTTTCTCTTTTATTATTAGGTCTTATATTCAATAATGATATGAAATTGCAAATTTTAAGGAGTAAATAATAATACTAAGGCTTAAAGAATATTTCTTTATAAATAATTTTGAAGACTATTAGTTTAATTTAACTTAAAACCTTATAGAAAAAAAAAAGTTCTAAGAATTATACCTAAAAGAGAAAAAAATGAAAGTATATTTATTAATAAAAATTTATTATTTTTAATAAAAATTTTAAATCACTTTATTTTAATATAATTAAATATAAAAGTTGAATAAATAATACGAATATAAAAAAATAATAAAATTAATCTTATTATAATTAAAATGAAAGTTAATAAATATATTTGATTTATAATTAAAAAATTAATAATAATTCATTTTGGGAAAAATCCAATAAATGGGGGTAATCCTCCTAATGATAAAAAATTAATTAATAAATTGATTTTAATTAATGGATTTATATTATTAATAAATAATTGATTAATAAAAAATATATTTAAAATATTAAAGATAAAACATATAATTCTAATTATAAAAGAATATAATATTAAATAAAACATTCATAAATTTTCTCTAATTATAATAGCAGATAATATTCATCTTAAATTATTAATAGATGAAAAAGCTATAATTTTTCGTAAAGAAGTTTGATTTAACCCTCCTAAACCTCCAATAATTGCATTTAATATAATGACAATAATAATAAAATTTTTATTAAAATAATAAGACAAAATAATTATGGGGGTAATTTTTTGTCATGTTATTAAAATAAAATTATTAAATCAAGATAATCCTTCAACTATATTTGGAAATCAAAAATGGAATGGGGAAGCTCCTATTTTTATTAATATAGAGGAATTAATTATAATTGATAAAAATAAATTTATTTCAAAATTTTTTAATAATATTAATTTTATTAAAATTGAAAATAAAAAATTAATAGAAGCAATTGATTGGGTAAGAAAATATTTTAAAGATGCTTCGGTAGCTAGTAAATTATTAGAATTAGAAATTAGGGGGATAAATCTTAATAAATTGATTTCTAATCCAATTCAACACCCTAATCAAGAATTTGATGAAATTGCAATTAAAGTACTAAAAATTAAAATAAAAAAAAAAAATATTTTAGTTGAATTAAAGGAAAATAAAATAAAAAATAAATATATTTATTATTATATATGAAATTTAAATTCATAAAAATTAATTTTATATTTTAGTGTAAGATGCACAATAGATTTTGATTCTGTTAGTTATAGTTTGATTCTATAAAATATAAAAAATAATAAAGGTAATAATATTATTACTTAATTTATCCTATCAGAATAATCCTTTAATCAGGCACTTTATTAAAAATAAGTATTTAATTAATTTAATTTTAAAAAAAAGGATTATCCTTTATAGTTGGGGTATGAACCCAAAAGCTTATCTTAGCTTATTTTTAATTTTTTTTTTTATTTATATACAAATTTATTAAAAATGGTTCAAATATAAATTATAATATATATATATATATACGTATATGTATATATATATATATATATTAAATATTTATATAATTAATATAATTATAATTTATTAAATTATTTAATTAATTTATATAATTATAATTCAATAACTTAGCAGTAAAAAAAATTAATATTAATTATATTAATACTTTATAATTTTTAAGAATTGTTATTGTTTAATTTCCAAATTAGGTTTTAATATGAATATTATGAAAGAAAAAAAAGAAAGATTAATTAATATTTAATAATTATATTAAATATTTTAATATAAAATATAAAATTATATTAAATATTTAAATATAAAAAAAAAAAAAAAAAAATCTATGTGAAAAATAATGCATATAATATAATAAATTTTTGTAGTTTAAATAATTTATTTAAAGTTTATTTTACATATAAATTTTAGTGTTAATTTTGAATTATTTTAATAATAATTTAATTAAATTATTAGTAATTAATATTAAATTATTTAAGAAATTAATATTTAGTAATATTTAAATTAATAACAAATTTTGTGCCAGCAGTTGCGGTTAAACAAAGATTAAATTAAATTTTATTAGTTAATTAATAAATATAAAAGTTTTTAATGTAAATTTTAAATTATTAGGTGAAATTTTAATTTATTAAAATATTATTTTATTTTTATGAATTAATAAATTTTAAATAAAAACTAGGATTAGATACCCTATTATTAAAATTTTAAATTAAAATACTAAAATAGTAGATAATTATTTATTGAAACTTAAATAATTTGGCGGTATTTTAGTTCATTTAGAGGAATCTGTTTAATAATTGATAATCCACGAATAAATTTACTTAATTTAAAATTTTGTATATCGTTGTTAAAAAAATATTTTTTAATAATATTAATATTTAAAAATTTATAAAAAAATTAAATCAGATCAAGATGCAGATTATAATTAAGAATATAATGGATTACAATAAATATATTTAAATGAATATTAATTTGAAATAATTAATTGAAATTGGATTTAAATGTAATTTTATTTAATTTAATAAAATGATTAAAAATTGAAATATGTACATATTGCCCGTCGCTTTCATATATAAAAAATTGAAATAAGTCGTAACAAAGTAGAGGTACTGGAAAGTGTTTCTAGAAAGACAAATTAGAGCTTGATTAAAAGTATTTCATTTACATTGAAAAGATATTAGAATTTAATTAATTTGAGGGGAAAAATTAATAAATTGAATTTTTAATAAAAAAATTTTTAAAAAAATAATTAAAATAATTTAATGGGGGTTAAAGTATTTTAATAGAAATAATTTAAAAATTTATAATGAATTAGTATTGTGAAAGAATTTTGAAATAAATGAAATAAAAAATAAATTAAAAGTAATTTTTATTTAATGTATCTTGTGTATCAGAGTTTATTAAAAAAGATTTTTAATTTAAAAAATTCTCGAATTTAAGAGAGATAATTAATTATAAAAGTTATTGTTACATAAATATTTTAAATAATTAATTGGAAATGAAATGTTAAATCGTTCTTAAATATATCTAGTTTTTTTAGAAAAAAATTTAATTTTAAATTTATTTAAGTTTATTAGTTAATTAATAATTAGTTAATAAAAGTAATTAATTAAATTTTATATTTTAAGGGATAATCTTTAATTTAAATAGATATAATTAATATAAATATTTTAATTTGAAAATAATATAATTTAAATTGTTAATAAATTTTAATTTATTATAAATAATTTCATTTAAAATAAAATTTAATTAAAAATTTATTTTTTTATAAAAAAATTTTTTTTAATATTATAAAATTAGTTATAATGATAAAATTAGTATATAATTTTAAAATATTAAAGTATTAATTTTAATTAATTAATTAAAAGGAATTCGGCAAAATTTTATATTCACTTGTTTAACAAAAACATGTCTTTTTGTAAATAATTTAAAGTCTAATCTGCCCACTGATTTTTATTAAAGGGCTGCAGTATTTTGACTGTACAAAGGTAGCATAATCATTAGTCATTTAATTGATGACTTGTATGAAAGATTGGATGAAATATAAACTGTCTCTTAATTAAATTATATAATTTAATTTTTTAATTAAAAAGTTAAAATAATTTAAAAAGACGAGAAGACCCTATAGAGTTTTATAATTAATTTGATTATAATTATTTATAAAAATAAAGATTTAAATTAAATTAATTATTTTGTTGGGGTGATGGAAAAATTTAATAAACTTTTTTTTTATTAATACATAGATAAATGGTTAAATGATCCAATAATATTGATTATAAGAAAAAATTACCTTAGGGATAACAGCGTAATTTTTTTTTTTAGTTCAAATAAAAAAAAGAGTTTGCGACCTCGATGTTGGATTAAGATAAAATTTAAATGCAGAAGTTTAAAATTTTGATCTGTTCGATCATTAAAATCTTACATGATCTGAGTTCAAACCGGTGTAAGCCAGGTTGGTTTCTATCTTTTAAAAAAAAAAATATTTTAGTACGAAAGGATTGAATATTTAAATTAAATTTTTTTTTATGAATTTTATTAATATTAAAAATAGTTTTAATTAATTTGATATATTAAAATATAACTATTTTGGCAGAAAAGTGTAATGATTTTAGAAGTCATGAATGTATAATTAAATTATATAGATAGTATTGATATTAATAGATTTATATTTAGTTTTTATTGGATTATTAATTTTAATTATTGGTGTATTAATTGGGGTTGCTTTTTTAACTTTATTAGAACGTAAAGTTTTAGGTTATATTCAAATTCGTAAAGGTCCTAATAAGTTAGGAATTATAGGAATTTTACAACCTTTTTCTGATGCTATTAAATTATTTACTAAAGAACAAACTTATCCTAATTTTTCTAATTATATTATATATTATTTTTCTCCTGTTTTAGCATTTATTTTATCTTTAATAATTTGGATGGTTATTCCTTATTATTTTAATATAATTAGATTTAATTTAGGTATTTTATTTATTTTATGTTGTATAAGATTAGGGGTTTATACAGTTATGGTTGCTGGGTGATCTTCTAATTCAAATTATGCATTGTTAGGGGGGTTACGAGCAGTTGCTCAAACTATTTCTTATGAAGTGAGATTAGCTATAATTTTATTATCTAGAATTGTAATAATTATAGATTATAATTTATTAAGTTTTTATTTATATCAAAATATTATTTGATTTATTATTTTGATATTTCCTTTAGGGTTGTGTTGAATTAGATCAATATTAGCTGAAACTAATCGAACTCCTTTTGATTTTGCTGAAGGTGAGAGAGAATTAGTTTCAGGGTTTAATGTTGAATATAGAAGTGGTGGATTTGCTTTAATTTTTTTAGCTGAGTATTCGAGAATTTTATTTATAAGTTTAATTTTTGTTATTATTTATATAGGGGGTTTTAATTTAACTTTATTTTTTTTTTTAAAGTTGACTTTTATTTCATTTTTATTTATTTGAGTTCGGGGTACATTACCTCGTTATCGATATGATAAGTTAATATATTTAGCTTGAAAAAGATATTTACCGATTTCTATAAATTTTTTATTATTTTTTTTAGGTTTAAAAATTTTTTTAATATAATTATTGATTATTTTTAGTATAAATTAATAGAATAATTATATTCTTTCTTAAGTTTTCAAAACAAATGCTTATACAAGCTCATTAATTTAATTATTAAAAATTAATTTATCTCAATATATACTAGTTAAAGGATTAATAATAAAATAAGAAAAATAGAAGATAGTTAATAATTGTCCGGTAATAATATATGGATCTTCAACAGGTCGGGCTCCAATTCATGTTAATAAAATAATTATTATTACAAGAGTTCAAAATAAAAATTGATTAATAGGATAAAATTGAATACCTTGGATTTTTTTATTAAATGTGAAGGGTAAAATAATTAAAATTAGAATAGATATAACTAAAGCAATTACTCCTCCTAATTTATTAGGAATTGAGCGTAAAATTGCATAAGCAAAAAGAAAATATCATTCTGGTTGAATATGTTCAGGTGTCACTAAAGGATTAGCTGGGATAAAATTATCAGGATCCCCTAATAAATATGGATTAATTAATGTTAATATAATAAGAAAAAATAATAATAAAATAGCTCCTAATAAATCTTTATATGAAAAAAATGGATGGAATGGAATTTTATCATAATTTCTATTTAGTCCTAAAGGATTATTAGATCCTGTTTGATGAAGAAATAATAAGTGAATTATTGTTATTATTAAAATAACAAAGGGTAGTAAAAAATGGAATGTATAAAATCGTGTTAAAGTTGCATTATCTACTGAGAATCCCCCTCAAATTCAATTTACTAATATTGAACCTAAATATGGGATAGCAGAAAGAAGATTGGTAATAACAGTGGCTCCTCAAAAAGATATTTGTCCTCAAGGTAAAACATATCCTATGAAAGCAGTTGCTATTAATAAGAATAAAATAGTTACTCCAATTATTCAAGTATGTTTTAGATTGAATGATTCATAATAAATTCCTCGTCCAATATGTAAATAAATACAAATAAAAAAAAAGGAAGCTCCATTTGCATGTAAAGTACGAATTAATCAACCATAATTAACATTTCGGCAAATATAATTTACTCTATAAAATGCTAATTCAATATTTGCTGTGTAATATATTGTTAAAAATAATCCTGTTAAAATTTGAATAATTAAACATAATGCTAGTAAAGAACCAAAATTTCATCAATATGAAATATTAGATGGTGAAGGTAAATCAATTAAGGAACCATTAATAATTTTAAAAATTGGATTGGTTTTTCGTAAAAGGATAAATTTATTATTTGTCATTTTTTTTTATTTATTTAAATTATAATATTATTGTTATTATTTATATTTTTGATCGTAAAGGTCCATAAAAAATATTAGTAATTTTTACTACGGCAATTAAGGTAATAAATAAATAAATAATTAATATTAATATAATTATAAATGTTTGATTATTATAAAGTTTACTTAAATTGATTTTATTATCATTATTTATAAATAAAGATAAAGAAAAAAAATTATTTATATCAGAATTAAATGAAAAATTTATTCAATATAAGTTATTTATAAATAAGAATTGAATTAAGAAAATAAATAATAATGAAATTATTATTATAATTTTAGTATTAAATGAAGGTTTAAATAATTCATTAGAGGCAATTCTAGATACATAAATAAATAAAACTAATAATCCTCCTAAAAATGTTAAAAATAAAATATATGAGAATCAATAAGTTTTAATTAATATTCCAGATAAAGTGCATACAAGTAAGGTTTGAATTAAAATTATTAATCCCATGGATAATGGGTTATTAAGAAATATTATAAATAATGAAGTTAATGTAATTAATAAAGATAATAATATTTTTGTTATATCAAATCAAAGAATAGTTTAATATAAAATAATAATTTTGGAGATTATTGATAAGGAGATTCTTTTTCTTTGAAGTTTTTAAAGTATTTTACTTAATTTTGATTTACAAGACCAATGTTTTTTTTAAACTATAAAAACTATTAATGATAATTTTTATATGATCTATTTTTATTATTATATTTTTTATTGGTAATTTAATTTTTGTATTAAAACATAAACATTTATTAATTGTTTTATTAAGATTAGAATTTATTGTTTTAAGAATATTTTTTTTTATATTAATTTTTTTAAATTTTATTGAATATGATATATATATATTAATATTATTTTTAGTATTTTCAGTATGTGAAGGAGCTTTAGGTTTATCTATTTTAGTTTCTTTAATTCGTACTCATGGTAATGATTATTTTCAAGGATTTAATTTATTATAAAAAAAAAA